TTGCCCTTATGTTTATGTGTGTTGTAATTATAAAAACTCTCTCGATTCTTATTTACTTGGAATGGTGATCCATAAATATATGGGTCCCTCTTATTTTCATAATTAATAGATCTATAAGATAAAAGATTATATCTATAGTATTTTTGAAAATTCTCATTTTGATTTGGTAATGAATATACTTCGTAATCGTTTTGTTTTTTGTAATGAATTAATAGGTCTTTTTCATATGAATTCTCTTTGTTTAAATCTTGATTTTGAATTGTACGACATTTATTGATTCTATTTTTCCATTTTGCTGCTATTAATCTAGACCATCTAATCTGAGATAAATGGTATTGATAATGACCTCTTAACCAGTTTTTCCATTGATTTATTCCAGAATTCCGAAGTTTCTTATGTCTTAATTCATAATGAATTATTCCTTGTTTTCCAAAATAATCTTTTATTGAAGTCTTAAGAAAAAAAGACGTTCCGTGATATTGAAGAATAGATCTTAACTTATACAAGTTAAGAACTTGTGTTTGTGATATTTTGTAAAATACATATGCTTGTGACAAGGAGGATAAGTCAAAAAAATTCTGTGAATTCTTATTACTAATATTATAAAGTGACTTTTTTATAGTCGAAATAAAATGAATTTTATTTTGATTTGTTTTATTAATTCTTTTTTTATTTTTTTTATTATTGTAAATGGATTTATCAATCATTTTTTTTGTTGATTCAACAAAAAGTTGTATATTAATTCTGGGAATATTAATAATAGATAGAAGGATATCTGCGTATATCCTTTCAGTGAAAAATTTTATAAAATAATGTAATTTACGGATTAATCGAGTATTTCTTCTTTTTAATATTTGCCAATTTGGTGATTCGAATCTTTTAGCATTATAACTTGTTTTATTAGGACTATCATTTATTTCTGGAGTCACTTTTTTTTTATTTTTTGTAATTCTTTTTATTTGATTTCTGATTGTGCTTGTTCTATCAGTCAGATCTTTCATTTTTTTTTCTGTCAGTAAAAAATTTGTCCAATATGTAGATTGAATTCGACTAAAGGATTTATGAATTATATGATTGCGGGTTATAGAATCTTTTTCTTTTTTTTTTTTAGTTTCGCTTGATTTATATATTTCTCTCAATCTAAATAATAGAATTGGATTTACTTTTGAGAGTTCTTTTTTTATTTTTTTTAAAAACGGAATGCCCTTGATAATCCATTTTTTTGTTTTTTTTGAGATATTTAGAAATTTTGTTCTTTCTTTTAAAACTTTTAGAAATATAAAATACTTTTTTTTCAATTTTCCAATTTTTTTTTCGAGTTTCTTAAAAATGGGTTCAAAAAAGGAAGGCCGTTTTTGGGGAGAACCAAAAGGAAGTTCAGCTTCCATTCCCCAAACCGTTAAAAAAAAAAAATCATCTTTTTGTCCTTTCTTTTTGATTCGATCTATATGAGAGGACCGTGGCTTAGATCTGTGCCAGGGTTTCAGACAGAAAGGAAATAGCATCTTTATTTGAATACCGTCTATTAACCAATTTTTCGGAAATTCTGTTTCTGATAATTGAACACCATTATAGGTGCATTTAACATGCATTTCTTTATTCCATTCATTTAAATCCTCAGACCACTCAGGAAATTGTAATAATAGCATACGGCCAATATTTTTAGCTATTATCAATGACGGTAATATAATATATTTTCTAAGAATCGATTGAGTTATTAACATGGAACCTCTTATTACTTGAGCAAATGGAATGGTATCCCAGGCTTCTGCTACTTCTATCCGCGCTTTCTCTTTTCTTTTGTTCTCTTCTTTTTTGTCCTTTTCCTTTTTTTCCCTTTCTTTTATTTCTTCTTCTGTATAATCTGAAATTTTGAATTCTGCTCCCTTTCCTATACAATTTCTAAAAATGAGTTTTATCAGTTCGGAGATATCAAAAAAAAAAGGGTGTGATTTGTCTATTCTGTCCAAAAAAAGCGGAGAATGTGCATTTGCTTGAAAAAGTTCCCAAATAACTGTTTTACATCTTTGGGCTCGCATTGAACCTTTGATTATGTCTCGACGAAAATCAGATTGTTGCGAATATCGTATCAAAGCTACTTCGTCTCTTTTATTAGAATTATTAGTATCCTTATTATTAGGATCGGTATTTCCCCGGTTATCAGTAAAAATCACTACACGTTTGGCTTTTCTTGAACGAATCTGATAATCTATTGGTACTTCTTCTTCACTTTCTCCTTCCTGTTGTTCTAATTCGTTGATTAATTTGTATGACCATCGAGGGACTTTTTTACTGATTTCTTTTATTCCAATAGATTTTTTTTTTTTTTTTTTATCATTAAGATCACTTCTAATTGCATTGAATAAAAATTTTGTTTTATTTTCGGAATCCATTCTTCCTTGTTCTGAAAATAAAGAAGATCCTTTCAAATTCAAATTTGATTTAAGTTCACTGATTAAAGTCAAGAAATAACTCATTTTTGTTGATAATGGGTTGTTAT